GTGTATTGTCAACGACTTCTACATAAGGCGGTAAGATTATATCTTGAGCAGTTACATATCCAGGACCCCTGACACAAATAGAGGCGTCGCAAGTTCCGTATAGATTACTTCTCAATACAATTTCTTTCAAATTCATTAAAATGTCATGTACCGATTCTTGAATACCCGCTAGGGTAGAATACTCGTGTGGTATTTTCTCAGATTTTGCACGTGTGATACATGTTCCTTCTATTTCTCCAAGCAAAGCTCTGCGCATCGCGATGCCAATTGTGTCCGCTTGACCTTTCATAAGTGGAGACAGAATAAAGCGTCCATAATAAAGACGCTTATTGTCTGCTTTTGATTCAACACACTTCCACTGTAGTGTCCGAGTAGATACTGTTACTTTCTCTCGAACCATAATAATATTCAAATAATTGAATCATTTTTTTCTCTTGTTTATCTTGAAATCTCTTCAATTTTTATTTCTACACACGTCGCTTTTTCGGAGGTCTACAGCCATTATGTGGCATAGGGGTTACATCCCGCACAAAAGTTAATAGTATACCACTTCTGCGAATAGCGCGTAATGCCGCGTCTCTTCCGAGACCCGGTCCTTTTATCATGACTTCTGCTCGTTGCATACCTTGATCCACTACTGTACGAATAGCATTTCCTGCTGCGGTTTGAGCAGCAAAGGGCGTACCCCTTCTTGTACCCTTGAATCCACAAGTACCGGCAGAGGACCAAGAAACCACTCGACCCCGTACATCTGTAACAGTCACAATAGTATTATTGAAACTTGCTTGAACATGAATAACCCCCTTTGGTATTCTCCGTGTATTCTTACGTGAACCAATACGTCCATTCTTACGTGAACCAATTCTCGGTATATTTTTTGCCATTTTTTCATCTCATAAATATGAGTCAGAGATATATGGATATATCCATTTCGTGTCAAAAAGGACCCCTCCCTTTTTTTACCCTTTTTACTTTTACATCGGGTGTTTTAACAAGTCTGATTATCCTTGTCTTTGTTTATGTCTTGGGTTGGAACAAATTACTATAATTCGTCCCCGCCTACGGATTAGTCGACATTTTTCACAAATTTTACGAACAGAAGCTCTTATTTTCATATTTGGCATTCCTCATTTTAATTCTGAATCTAGTTTTTGGAAGAAAATAGGTTTCTTGGAATTTTTTATCTCGAATCATCTTCTCACGAAAGGAATGTTGAAGTTGATAAAAACACCTAATCTTTCGAATCCTTATTGCGAAGTCGATAAATTATACGTCCTCTGGTTGAATCATAACGACTTACTTCAATTTTAACTCTATCGCCTGGTAGTATCCGTATAAAACTACGTCGGATCTTTCCCGAAACATAACCTAGAATCATATCTTGATTATCTAAGCGAATCCGGAACATACCGTTGGGAAGGGATTCAGTAATTAAACCTTCATGAATCCATTTTTGTTCTTTCATTCCAGGTAAAGCCTCCTTGAAGTATCAATTGATGGAGGAGGAACGATATTAGACAACCCGCCCCTTTTCTTTTTGTTTTCACAAATAAGAAGTTTCGGACCCAATTCGTATATTAGAAGGATTACCATATATAACACAAAACTTCTCCACCAATTCGTTCTAGTCGAGCCTCTCGGTCTGTCATTATACCTCGAGAAGTAGAAATAATTACAATTCCCATCCCACCTAAAATTCTAGGAATTCGTTGGTAGTTCGAATAGATTCGGAGACCAGGCCGGCTGATCCGTTTTAAATTTAAAAAATTTATATAAGACCTTTTCCTATTCCTTCTATGCCGTAGGGTTAAAACCAAAAAATCTTTTTTGGTTTCTTTATGTTTTCTCACGTTTTCGATAAAACCTTCTCGTAAAAGTATTTTAACAATATTTTCAGTGATATTAGTATATGCTATTCGAACCACCCTTTTTCTATCCATATCAGCATTTCGTATAGAAGTTATTATGTCAGCAATAATATCCCTACCCATGGTGAATTAAATTTCTTGGTGATCCCCAATTTTGATATAATCAACATATTTTTTTTTACTTATTTGTTTATGAATTTAAATTAAAGGCATATGCGTGAGACACAATCTACTAAAAATTCTGAATATATTTCTTAATCTCTTTCTTTCAAATACTTTACTATAACCAATGGTATTATCTTATTTTAGAAGACCTTACAATACCTCCGGAGCTAATGAAACTATTTTAGTAAAATTTAACTGTCTCAATTCCCGGGCAATTGCACCAAAAATTCGAGTTCCTTTGGGGTTTCCTTCTTGGTCAATGACAACCGCAGCATTGTCATCATATCGTATTATCATACCGTTATCACGTTTGAGTTCTTTACAAGTACGTACAATTACAGCTCTGACCACCTCTGATCTTGCTAGGGGCATATTTGGCACTGCGTCTTTGATCACAGCAACAATAACGTCACCGATATGAGCATATCGACGATTGCTAGCTCCTATGATTCGAATACACATCAATT